ATGAGTAATTTCGAATTATCTGATTTAGAAACAATACTTCCATATAATCTATTAGCTGAAAAACTAGTTCTTGGAAGTATTTTAACAATTCCTGAAGCAATTTTGCTAGTTAGTGAAAAATTACCTCTTGAAGCTTTTTATTTACAGAACCATCAAATTATTTATAAGGCCCTCTTGATATTATATGCAGAGGGTAGAACAATTGATTATATCAATTTAATTACATGGATTCAGGATAATGGGTTTTTAACAAAAATTGGAGGAGCTCATGTTCTTTTAGATTTACTAAATCAGATAAATAAGACAAGTAATCTAGAAGAATATATTGCTTTAATTTATGAAAAGTATTTAAGAAGATCATTAATCAAGCTTGGTGAAGAAATAATTGAGTCTGGTTATTTAACGGAAATACCTTTGGAAACAATTTTTGCAAAAATTGAACAAAGTTTTTTTCTTTTATCAGAAACTAAATCAACAAAAAACTTGATTAGTGTAGAACAAGGTTTGCAGCAAGTTTTAAAAGAAATTGAAAAAGGTTTAAAAGTACCTCAATTGCCGGGCTTAAAAACAAATTTTATAGAATTTGATATAATAACGCAAGGGTTTCAAAATTCTGATCTCATTATTATTGCTGGTCGTCCTTCAATGGGTAAAACTGCTTTTGCTTTTAATTTAGCAAAAAATATTGTTCAAAATCATAATACTGGGGTAGTTTTCTTTAGTTTAGAGATGACGCGCCAACAACTGTTATATCGATTATTAGCTTCTGAAGTTGAAATAACAAATACTAGATTGAGGTCCTCAAGGATTAAGGAAACCGAGTGGCTTAAAATAAATAATACAATTGTCAATTTATCTAAATTAAAACTTTTTATTGATGATACACCCAACTTATCAATAGGAGAAATAAAATTAAAAATTAAAACAATTAACCTTGAAATAGACAAACAAATAGGTTTGATTATTATTGATTATTTACAATTATTAGAAGGTATAGAGCAAAATGCAAATCGGGTTCAAGAACTCTCTAAGATTACCCGAGCCTTAAAAAAATTTAAGCAAATAATTTTTAATATTAAACTTACTGGGCAAAAACCTGTTTATAGGCTGGAAACTAATTTAGGATGGTCTATATTGATTAGTAGTGGACATAAAATTTTAACTAATAAGGGTTGGAAAAAAATTGATCAGTTAATCATAAATGATTTTATTAGCGCGAAATTATTGTTGGATTTTAAGTCTGAGAATAATTTTAACAAACGTTCTATTTCTTGGGATAAAATTACCAAGATAAGTTATGAAAAATTAGCACCTGTTTATGATTTACATGTTTCAAGATTTTCAAATTATTTAACAAATCATTTAATTCTTCATAATTCTATTGAACAAGATGCGGATGTTGTTATTATGTTATATCGTGATGAATACTATAATAAAGAGACTTTAGAAAAAAATATTATTGAAATTATTATAGCAAAGCATAGAAATGGTCCTGTTGGATCAACAAAATTAATCTTTGATCCTAAGTATCTTCGTTTTTTTAATATTTAACTATTTATTAAAAATAAAAATAAAACAATTAAATACTTTAATATAAGTTTTTAGATTCTATAAAAATATATAATTACTATAAGTAAAGCTTAATTCTTATTCTTTAATACCTAAATTGACAAAACCTATAAAGCTATATTACAATATAAATGATAAGTTGATAATAATCATTTGTAGAGCGTCCTTAGTTCAGATGGTAGAACATAGGTCTCCAAAACCTAGTGTCGAGGGTTCAAGTCCTTCAGGGCGTGTATTAAGAACGATGAAAACAAAACCTAGAAACTTTATAAAACTATCCAATTTTAAAATTATTAAATTCAAAAAAAATAAAATATGAAATATGGCAAAAAAAGTAACTAGTATAATAAAACTAGCTTTAGCTGCAGGGAAAGCTGTTCCCGCACCTCCTGTAGGTCCGGCTCTTAGTCAACATGGTGTTAATATTTCAGCTTTTTGTAAAGAGTATAATGCGCGAACAGCAGATCAAAGTGGTTTAATTATTCCAGTAGAAATATCAGTCTATGAAGATAGATCTTATACTTTCATTTTAAAAACTCCACCCGCTTCTGTACTATTAGTACAAGCTATTAATATAAAAAAAGGTGCATCAGAACCTAATAAGCAGATAGTTGGATCTATCACGAAAAGCGAATTAAAAAAAATAGCTGAAACAAAATTACCAGATTTAAATACGAAGAGTTTAGATAGTGCCTTTAAAATTATTGCAGGTACTGCAAAAAATATGGGAATTGAAGTAATTGATTAAAATTTGAATTTTTTAAATAATGGATCGAAAATATAATGAGGAAATTGAATAAGCGAACGAAAGATAATATACAAAAAGTAGAAAAACGCTTATACCAACAAGAAGAGGCAATTCGTCTTTTAAAGGAAACTGCAAATGCTAATTTTGTAGAATCAGTTGAAGCACATATATCATTATCAATTGATCCTAAATATAGTGATCAACAATTACGTAGTACCTTAATTTTACCAAAAGGGACTGGAAAAAAAAAACGTATAGCAGTATTGATGCCATTAGAATCAATTACACCTGAATACAAACAATTAGCCGATATAATTGGTTCTGATGATTTAATAGAAACAATAACTAAGGGTCAAATAAATTTTGATATCTTAATTGCTACTCCTGATATGATGCCAAAGCTTGCCAAATTAGGTAGAATTTTAGGTCCAAAAGGATTGATGCCATCACCAAAAGCTGGTACAGTAACAACAGATGTAAAGTTAACTTTGGAAGAATTTAAAAAAGGTAAAGTAGAATATAGGGCTGATAAAACTGGTATTGTTCATCTGTTACTTGGAAAAAGTGATTTTCCTGAAGAAGATTTATTAGAAAATTTAGAGACCGTTTATAACTCAATCGAAAATAATAAACCTCCAGGTGTTAAAGGACGTTATTTTAAAACCTTTTATATCTGTAGTACAATGGGACCTGCAATTGAAATTGATATCTCTGCTTTTAAACTTTAAAAATATTCTAATACTTTTTTTTGACAAACGATTTACAAAATATAAAATAAAAATATGACTGAAAAAATTTCAACTTTAATTGCAGAATTAAAAACATTAACTTTACTAGAAGCTGCAGAATTAGTTAAAGCAATAGAAGAAACATTTGATGTTGATGCTTCTGCTGGTGGAGGTGTTATGATGGTGAATTCAGGCGCAGGTGCATCAGATGATAGTAGTAGTGCTGAAGAAAAAACTGAATTTGATGTGAGTTTAGATGAGGTACCTAAGGATAAAAAAATATCTATTTTAAAAGTAGTTCGTTCTGTAACAGAATTAGGTTTAAAAGAAGCGAAAGAAGTTGTTGAGAATACACCAAAAGTAATTAAAGCTGGATTAACTAAATCAGCAGCAGAAGAAGCGAAAAAATTACTTGAAGATGCAGGTGCTGTTGTAACACTAAAATAAATATATATTTATCTTGAGTCATATATATATGATTCAAGATAAGTATATATTTTAATAGTATTTATTTCTAAAAAAACTTATAATAATTGTTCAAAACAAAACAATTATCATAAGTTTTATTATTATTTATTAAAATAACTCTTCTTCAGCATGAACTGCAATTACACAATCTGATTGAGGGTAAGCTACACAAGTTAATACAAAACCTGCGTCCATTTTTTCCTCATCTAAAAAAGCTTGTTCAGTTTGATCAACATCTCCTTTCACTATTTTTCCAGTACAAGATGAACAAGCTCCAGCACGACAAGAATATGGAAGATCTAATCCGTCTTCTTCTGCTGCTTCTAATATGTATTGATCATCTTTACATTCAATCTCTTTATCAATATTCAGAGGTCCACCTACGAATTTTATTTTATATGTAGCCATATGATTAAATTTGGTATAAAATATATATAAATATTACAAGTAAAATTTATTTTAATCTAAATAATAACATAATATATAATAAAGGTAATTCATTGATCTGTCAAGAGCAGATTCTTTTTATTTGAATTTTATAGTAAGAAAGTCAAAAACATGTTCATTTAATTAGGAGTTTATAATAAATGGCATTACCATGGTATCGTGTTCATACTGTAGTTCTTAATGACCCAGGTCGATTAATTGCAGTTCATTTAATGCATACAGGATTAGTTGCAGGTTGGGCAGGTTCAATGGCTTTATATGAATTATCTATATTTGATTTTTCAGATCCGATTCTAAACCCGATGTGGCGTCAAGGTATGTTTGTTATGCCTTTTATGACAAGACTAGGTGTTTCAGACTCTTGGACAGGTTGGGATATAGCTGGTGAAAAAGCTGACTCACTTGTAAGCTTATGGTGCTACGAAGGAGTAGCTTATAGCCATATCATATTATCAGGTCTTTGTTTCTTGGCTGCAGTTTGGCATTGGGTTTATTGGGATCTTGAATTATTCCGTGATCCAAGAACAGGTGAACCTTCTTTAGATTTACCAAAAATTTTTGGTATTCATTTATTCCTATCTGGTTTATTATGTTTTGGTTTTGGTGCTTTCCATGTAACTGGGTTCTTTGGTCCTGGTATTTGGGTTTCCGATGCTTATGGTTTAACAGGGCAAATTCAGCCTGTAGCACCATCATGGGGGCCATCAGGGTTTAATCCTTTCAATCCTGGTGGAATAGCTTCACATCATATGGCTGCAGGTAGTTTTGGTGTTTTAGCAGGTGGATTCCATTTAACTTTACGTCCTCCTCAACGATTATATCGTGCATTAAGAATGGGTAATATCGAGACAGTTTTATCGAGTAGTATTGCAGCTGTTTTCTTTGCAGCTTTTATTACGTCAGGGACTATGTGGTATGGTTCAGCAACAACTCCAATTGAATTATTTGGGCCAACAAGATATCAGTGGGATAGTGGTTATTTCCAACAAGAAATTGAACGTCGTGTTGAAACTTCTTTAAACGAAGGTTTATCTGAAAGTGAAGCATGGTCAAGTTTACCTGATAAATTAGCTTTTTATGACTATATCGGTAATAACCCAGCAAAAGGTGGGTTATTTAGATCTGGTCCTATGAATAAAGGTGATGGAATTGCAGAAGCTTGGTTAGGTCATCCAATTTTCAGAGATCGTGAAGGTCGAGAATTGAATGTACGCCGTATGCCTGCATTCTTTGAAACATTCCCAGTTATTTTAATAGATAAAGATGGTATCATTCGTGCAGATATTCCATTCAGACGAGCTGAATCGAAATATAGTATCGAACAAGTTGGTGTGAATGTAAGTTTTTATGGTGGTAAATTAAATGGTCAATCATTTAAAGATGCACCAACTGTGAAAAAATTTGCGCGTAAAGCACAACTAGGGGAAGTTTTTGAATTTGATAGAACAAGTTTAGAATCTGATGGAGTATTTAGAAGTAGTCCACGTGGTTGGTATACATTTGGTCACTTAAATTTAGCGTTATTATTCTTCTTAGGTCATTTATGGCATGGTTCACGTACTCTATTCCGTGATGTATTCACAGGTATTGGATCGGAAGTTACAGAACAAGTTGAATTTGGTGCATTCCAAAAATTAGGTGATGAAACAACACGTAAGCAAGGTGTAGTATAATTTATTTTTTTAATTAATTAAAAGGAAAAATATGGCAATAGACTTTTCACAACTTTCACAACCAGCATTAGTATATGCAACTTTATTAATAGGAACATTAATGGTTCTATTTTTTGCTGTTTTCTTCCGTGATCCACCTAAAGTTTTAAAAGAGTAATCAAATTTATTTTTACTATCTAATTAGATTCTATATAGATAGTAAAAATAATTATAGGATAAATTCCCAGTTATTAATCCTCATGTTCTTCAAAAGGATCTCTCAAAAATTTTGAACCTGGTCCAAATGCTGTATATGTTGAATAAGCTGTTATTCCTACTAATAAACTAGAGACAAAAATTACTAAAATTGTAGATGTTTCCATAGTTTTTAATTCATTTTATAATTATTAAATTATTATACTGACAAGAAATTGTTATTAATTAACTTAAACTTTATTAAATTATGGCTTTTAAAACAAAATTAGGTGATATTTTAAGACCTTTAAATTCTGAATATGGTAAAGTAGCACCAGGTTGGGCTACGACGTTACTTATGGGTATAGCTATGCTATTATTCTTAGTCTTTTTATTAATTATTTTACAAATTTATAATTCATCATTAATCTTAAAAGATGTTGATGTTGATTGGCAAAGTTTGGGTAATTAATTTTTAAAATTATACTTAATCATAATTTATTTTAAATTAACTATGATTAAGTATAGCTCAAAAAAGTTAAAATTAAGAATTGAACAATAAATTTTTTACCAATCTTAAATTAAAGTTTTTATAACTTAATAATTATGATAATGGTTCTAATTTAGTTTGCTTAGGTAAACCAGTATAATTACTAACAAATTGTTCAAAATCTTTTCCATCAATAGTCTCTATTTGTGTTAATAGTGTTGCTAATTGATCTAATAATAAGCGGTTTCTTTCTAAGATAATACAAGCTTTCTCAAAACCATCTTCGACAATTTCAATAATTTGTGCATCGATTTGATCTGCAATGTCAAGAAAACAATCAGGACTAGTTTGTAAACGTCTTCCAAAATAGATTGTAGGTTTGGGTAATTCCATAGCCATTGGTGTTAAGCTAGACATTCCAAATCTTGTAACCATTTGTCTTGCTAATGAATTTACTTTAAAAAAGTCATTACTTGCACCACTGGTAATTTCCATTTTCCCAAAAATAACTTTCTCGGCAGCTCGACCTCCAAGAGTCCCTATTAATCTAGATGATAATTGACCTCTTGTCATAAGAGGTTGTTCATCTGGGGTAAACCAAGTTAATCCTTGGGCACGTCCTCTAGGAATTAAAGTTACTTTTTGGACATCATCATGATTTTTTAATAAAGTACCTGCTAAAGCATGACCTACTTCATGGTAAGCTACCAACCTTTTATTTCTTGAATCATTTAAAAGAACACCTTCTAAACCGGCAATTATTCTTTCAATTGCTGTATATATTTGTTTGATCGATATTGTTTCTAGATTAGCTCTTGCTGTTAGAATAGCAGCTTCATTAAGTATATTAGCTAAATCAGCCCCTGAGAAACCCGCTGTGCGCTGTGCGATAAATTTAAGTGAAGTCTTTGAATCTATATTTTTATCTCGACTATGAACTTTTAAAATTTCTATACGTCCATAAATATCTGGTAAATAAACCGTTATTTGTCTATCAAAACGTCCTGGACGTAATAAAGCAGAATCTAAGACATCAGCTCTATTTGTAGCTGCAATAACAATTATACCGCTTGTTGGTTTAAAACCATCCATTTCTGTTAAGATTTGATTCAAGGTTTGTTCTCTTTCATCATTGGTACCTCCAACTCCTGTTCCTCTTTGTCTACCGATTGCGTCAATTTCATCAATAAATAAAATACAAGGAGAATTACGCTCTGCCGTTTCAAATAAATCACGGACTCTAGAAGCACCTATACCAACAAACATTTCAACAAATTCTGAACCTGAAATACTAATAAATGGTACACCTGCTTCTCCGGCAATTGCTTTTGCTAATAACGTTTTTCCTGTTCCAGGAGGTCCAACTATTATCACACCTTTTGGTGGATTAGCACCTACCGCTGTAAATAACTGTGGCATTTTAAGGAAAGATACAAACTCTTCAAACTCTTGCTTAGCTTCATCAATTCCAGCAACGTCATCAAATGATACTCCGGTATTAGCATCTAATTGAATTTTTGCACGTGCTTTGCGTACACTTCCAAAAAAATCGTAATTACTTCCTTCAGAAAAGAAAAGTTGATAAACAACTATAAGTAATACTGGAATTAAAAGAGCACTTAAAATAGACCATACTGAATCAAAAGTTACAGAAGGATGTGCTGTAAAATCAATATTATACTCTCTTAATTTTAAGATTAGAGAAGAATTTCTTATAGGAATTTTTACACCAACATGTTGTAATTTATCATTTAGAGAATTAAAAGAATCAAAGACAACAATTTCAGCATTTTCATATAAATCAACTTTTTTAATTTCCCCACTATCTAAAGAGCTCAAAAATTTATCAAATGAAATCATTTCACTTGGGTGACTATCTTTAAAATTAATTAAATTATTGGCTAAATCTAAAAAATCTTCTAGTTTAAAATAGATAAAACCTGAGAAAACAACTAATCCAACTAAGAGTATATAAAACATCCTCGGATTTTCATTTTTCATAAGAACTTTTCCTTAACATATGTTAATAATAAATTACTATATATATAGTAATTTATTATTAACATATGTTAAGGAAAAAAACAACAGTATGGGAATTTTCTGTAAACTTAATAGCACTTCTTGTATAATCTTATCTATAACTATTAATTAATAAAAATAAAAAACCAAAAAAATTATGGTAACTAAAGCAGCAAAAGTACGTATATTAAGAAAAGAGTCATATTGGTATAATGATATCGGGACGGTTGTGGTTGTAGAACAAACAGGTTCGAATTACCCTGTCTTAGTTAGGTTTGTAAAAGTCAACTATAGTGGTACAAATACAGCAAATTTTAAAGTAGAAGAATTACTAGTTATCTAGTCTTTTTACTTCTGTTCAAGTTATTAACTTGAACAGAAGCAAAAAGATTATTTATAACTGAACAGTTCTGTTGAAACACCGGGAGAAAGTTCTAATATTAATAAGTTATTTATTATCTCTTTTGAAGATGAATGAATATCAATAATTTTTTTATATCGACGAATCTCAAATTGCTCACGAGAATCTTTATTAACATGTGGAGATCTTAAAACACAATAAGACCTTTTTTTTGTGGGAAAAGACACAGGCCCTGCAATCTTCTCAATTGATTCTTCATTAGCTAAAACATCTAATATATTTTTACAAGCTTCTTTTAAAATAGTATGGTTAAAAGACTGTAGAATAATTCGTATTTTTTCTTTATGCATAGAAATATTTTTATGTAAGAATTTTTGAAACAACCCCTGCCCCAATAGTACGACCACCTTCACGAATTGCAAATCTCATACCTTCTTCAATCGCAATTAAGGAAATTAGCCCTGCAGTCATTTTAATTCTATCACCTGGCATAACCATTACTGATTTAGAACCATCATCAGCAGTAAAGCGTAAAATTTGTCCTGTAACATCAGTTGTTCTAACATAAAATTGAGGTCTATAGCCTGTAAAGAAAGGAGTATGGCGTCCACCCTCTTCTTTTGTTAATACATATACTTCGGATTCAAACGTATTATGTGGTGTTATTGTTCCAGGTTTTGATAAAACCATTCCACGTTCTATCTCTGTTTTTTGTAGGCCTCGTAATAAAATACCTACATTATCACCAGCAACACCTTCATCTAGAGTTTTTTGGAACATCTCAACTCCAGTTACTGTTGTTGCTTTAGTGTCTCCTAACCCAACTAATTCTACTGTTTCACCTACTTTTACTATTCCACGATCAATTTTACCTGTAGCTACTGTACCTCGACCAGTAATTGAAAATACGTCTTCAATTGCCATTAAAAATGATTTATCAACATCACGGATTGGTGTTGGTATATAGCTATCAATTGATTCCATTAAGCTATAAATTTTATCAACCCATTTATTATCACCCTTTTGTACACCTTCTTCACTATTTATTGCATCTAAAGCTTGTAGAGCTGAACCGGTCACAATAGGTATATCATCACCAGGAAAATCATAATTAGATAATAATTCTCTAACTTCTAATTCTACTAATTCTACTAACTCAAGATCATCAACTTGATCTTCTTTATTTAAAAAAACAACAATATGTGGTACACCAACTTGTTTTGATAATAATATATGTTCACGGGTTTGAGGCATTGGACCATCGGCTGCTGAAACAACTAAAATTGCCCCATCCATCTGTGCTGCTCCAGTAATCATATTTTTAACATAATCCGCATGGCCAGGGCAATCAACGTGAGCATAATGTCGATTTTCTGTTTCATATTCTACATGGGCTGTATTTATGGTAATTCCACGTGCACGTTCTTCAGGTGCTGCATCAATATCTTCATATTTTTTCGCATTAGAATCACCTGCTAATGATAAAACTGCAGTAATAGCAGCAGTTAGTGTAGTTTTTCCATGATCCACATGCCCAATTGTTCCAATGTTAATATGTGGTTTAGTACGGTCAAATTTTTCGCGAGCCATAGTTTATAGTCCCTTTTTTTTTTTTTTACTTTTGGCGGAAAATGGAATCTTAATCAATTATGAACGGAAATGTGCAAAAGCCTTATTAGCTCTAGCCATACGATGGGTCTCATCTTTCTTACGTATTGAATTACCAGAACCTTTCGAAGCATCTATAATTTCGTTAGCTAACTTGATTGCAATTGTCTTACCAGAACGGGTCCTAGCGAACTGTATGATCCAACATAATCCCAAATTAATCGCTCTAAATTTTTTCACTTCGATAGGTACTTGATAAGTAGAACCTCCAACTCGTTTTGCTTTTATCTTAACGGCTGGACTCACATTTTTAATAGCTTTTTCAAAAATCTTTAATGGTTGGTTATTTGTTTTCTGTTCTATGATATCAAAAGCATCGTAAATTATTTTTTGAGCTATAGTTTTTTTACCACTTTTCAAAATTTTTGATATCATTAAATTAACTAAAAAGCTATTATATACGGGATCAGCAAGAGGAAATTTTCTTTTTTTATTTGTACGACGTGACATAGTTTATTATTTTAATCTTTGTTTATTATTTTACTGGTTTTTTCATTCCATATTTTGAACGGCCTTGGCGTCGATCTTTTACCCCAACTGTATCAAGAGTTCCTCTAATAATATGATAACGTACTCCTGGTAAATCTTTTACACGTCCCCCACGAAGTAGAACTACAGAATGCTCTTGCAAATTATGTCCAATTCCAGGTATATATGCAGTAACTTCAAAGCCAGACGTTAATCTAACACGAGCAACTTTTCTTATTGCTGAATTCGGTTTTTTAGGTGTAATTGTATGAACACGTGTGCATACACCTCTTCTTTGAGGACAACTTTTTAAAGCAGGTGATTTTGTTCGGGGTTGAATTTTTTTACGTCGTACTCGAATTAATTGTTGTATAGTTGGCATATCTTTAGTAATTTTATCTTTTTAATTAATATTATCTTCAATTTTATATTTTTTTAAAAATCTTTCTACTCGTCCTTCAGTATCTATTATTCGTTGTGAACCTGTATAGAAGGGATGATTACCTGACCATATATCAACATGCAATTCAGGTTTTGTTGATCCTACAATCATAATAAGTTGTCCATCGTAATAAACTTTAGTCTCGTCAAACCATTTTGGATGTATATTCTGTTTTGGCATATAGATAATGTTTAAGTATGTATAATATGTTTATATTAAGTATATAGTAAATATAATATTTTTTATTAACGTTTTGAATATTGTGAAGCTTTTCTAGCTTTTTTTAAACCATATTTTCGACGCTCCTTTATGCGCGCGTCACGTTTTAAAAATCCTTCGAATTTTAGAGTAGGTCGAAAACTAAGTTTATTAATCTTACAAAGAGCTCTTGCAATTCCTAATTTTATAGAATCTGCTTGACCTGTAAGTCCGCCACCTTTTACATTTGCAATAATCTTATATTTTTTTTCAAGATTAAATTTCTTTAAAGGTAGACTTATTTGATTTAGATAGGTAAAATTTTGTTGAAAATACTGCTCCCCTTTACAACCATTTACTTCAAATGTTATTTCAGAAGAGGATTCTGAAAAAGGTACTAAATAAACAATTGCTGTTGATTCTTTTTTTCGACCAATACCATAAATATATGGATTCATCTTATTTTTAGTTGTCATATGCTTTAATTATTATAATTCTATAGTTTGAGGTTTTTGCGACATATGGGGGTGTTCTGGACCTTTATATACCTTTAATTTTGTAAATAATTTTCGACCTAAGCGATTTTTAGGAAGCATACCTTTAATAGCCTTTTCAACAATCCTTTCAGGAATACGAAGTTGTAAATCCTCAAATGTTTCAATAGTTTTTCCACCTGGGCGACCAGAGTGACGAAAATATAGTTTTTGCGTTCGTTTTTTACCAGTTACATTTATTTTATCTGCATTTGTGATTATAATACAATCACCAATGTCTTGTGCAGGTGTAAATATACTTTTATTTTTACCTGTTAATAAATTAGCGACTTTTGTTGCTAATCTACCTAAACATTTATCTTCTGCATCGATTATATACCATTGTTGTTTTAATTCAAGTTTTGACGGAATAAAAGTGTCTTTCATAATAATATTAAATTAGTTAATAGAGTTTGCCATTAAAATAAACTATAATGTGTGAACGTCTTATTCAGTAGGTGGTTCAGAAAAAAGTTCTAGTTTATTTTTAATTTGTTGTACCGATTTCGGCCCTAGACCCTCGATAGTTATTAGATTAGGTGAAGGATATTTCATCAAATCCCAAGTATAATTTATATTAACTTTTTTTAAAGCATTAACTATACGATTTGATAATCCCAACCCTTCTAAAGACCCACTTTCCATATCAGTAACTCTTTTGAATAAATTTTCTTCTGAAGTACCCTCTTCAGTGGTTTTACTTTTTTCTTTGGAAGATAATATTTTCGCTTTGCTAGGCTTTACTTTTTCTGAAATGAGAGGCGTTGCTTTTATATTCTTAGATTTGGTATTCAAATCTTTTATTTTTTCTTCTTCTTCTATAATTGAATTGCTTTTATTTGTTTCATCCTTTTTGCTCATCACATCAAAACATGGAAACTCCATATTTAAAATTGATGATAACAAATAACCTACCATTTTTCTAGCTTGAAGGAGTGCTTGATGAGGTAACAACGTTCCATTTGTAAAAATTTCTAAATGAAGTTCTTCATTTTTATTGTCGACATCTTGCGGTAAAGATTTTAAATACCAATTAGCTTTCAAAACTGGTGCAAAATTAGAATCAATAGGGATAAAATCTTTAGAACCTTCTAATTTCTGATCTTTAGCCAAAATATAGGATTTACCAGACTCGATTTTTACTTCTAATTCAATGATAGAGTCATCAGAAATTGTTAATAAATGACTACTTGGATTTAATATATGAACATCCTTAGGTAATAGTAAAGATCCAGCAGTGACGATCGCTGGGCCTTGTACTTTTAATCGACCGAAGCAAGATTGATCTGTCTTAGCTTCATTTAATATTATTATTTCCTTTAGATTTAATATAATTTCAAGAAGATCTTCACGGACTCCTGGCATAGGGGTGAATTCATTATTTATGCCACAAATTCGAACCCCAACAATCCTAAAACCATATAAATTTGAAAGTAAAGTTCGTCTTAGCATATTCCCTATTGTGGCACCTTCACTTTTTTCTAATGATGTAAAAACAAAATGGCCATAAAATTCATTAGGGTTTAATACATCTAAGTCTACACATTTACATCTACTAGTTATTTGCATAGTTTATCTCCTGTAGATAATTATTCATTTTATATGGTTTTTTTAGTTGACTCATATGTCTACTTGCTAATAATGGTATTTTATTAGTAGTCATTTTAAACCCTCCTACGCTTAGGGGGACGACAACCATTGTAGGGTATAAAAGTAACATCTTTAATAGAAACAATTCTTATTCCTTTTTGATAAACAGCTCTAATAGCAGGCTCTCGTCCAGGTCCAGAACCTTTTACAACAACTTCTAACCTTTTTAAACCATATAATTCTCTCGCTTTTAAAGTAGCCTTTTCAGCAGCTTTTTGTGAAGCAAAAGGAGTACCTTTACGAGATCCTTTAAAATCAACTGTTCCTGCTGAAGCCCATGAAAGTGTATTTCCATTCAAGTCACTTACTGTTACAATAGTATTATTAAAGGTAGCGTATACATGCATAGTTCCAGTGACAATAGTTCGCTTCATTTTTTTCTTCATTTTTACATCCTCCAGCTTGGAATTAAATTATCTAACTATATTTTATTTTTTTTTCCCTACTACAGCTTTTTTTGCTCCTCTTCTAGTTCTTGCATTCGTTCTAGTTCGTTGTCCTCGGACTGGTAATCCCACACGGTGACGTCGACCTTTGATCGAACCATTTTCCATTAGTCGTTTTATATTTAAATTTGTTAAACGAACGAGATCTCCTTCAAGTTGATAGTCTTTTTCTAAAATTTTTCGAATATTACTAATATTTTCATCAGATAAATCTTTTGTTCTAAGACCTAATTCATCTGCATTTTCTAATCCTGCACTATCTAGAATTTCTTTTGCTCGAGATAATCCAATTCCATAAATTGCTGTTAAAGCATATTGAATTTTTTTATTATTTATTAAATCGACCCCAAGAAATCTAACCATATTTTGTCTCCATTTTATTTTTTTAATTTATCCTTGGCGTTGCTTATGTTTAAGATTGACACAAATTACTTGAACTCTACCGTGACGACGAATTATACGGCATTTTTCACAAATTTTTTTTACTGATGATCTAACTTTCATATTTTTTATAAGTCATATAATTTTATATAAACAATTATTTGATTTTTTTTGTTTTTAGATAAGTTTAAAATGTCTCTTCTGCATTTAATAAACTTTGAACTTTTCTAAACGTATCTACTAAAACATTAACTAAAATTAATTGAGAAGTTAAACCAAAACCACGTAAATTTAAATTATTTATAGGTAACAAATATTCTAAACCGTTAAGTAAAATAAGAACAACTATAAGAAAAGCAGCATTTATAAGAGTTAACCTTTTAATCGTTTTTGATAAATAATTCCTTGTAGGCATTCCAGGATTAATTTCTTTTATCGTAACAGAATTTTTACGAAACTGTTCTGAGATATCCTTTGGATCTAAAAGTATCTTTGAATAAAATGATGTAAAAAAATAAACCAAGATTCCATATAAAGACCAATAAAAAATTTTTCCAACTCCGAGTGTTAAGTTTGTCGATAGAGAGTTTAAAGATGAAAATAACTCAACAGTAACTAATTGTGCATAAAGTAATTTGGACACCGAAGATACAACAACCATAACGGAAGAAGTAAAAACTAAAGGCATCACTCCTGATTGGTTAACTCGAAGAGGCAAATTACTAATATTCCACAAGGTAAGTTTACTAGGTTTTCTTAATAATTGACTAGCAGATATTAATGGAATATTTACCATTGCTTCATTAATATAAACACAACCAATAGTTGTCAGTAGAAAGATCCCCCCGATTAAAAAGCTAAGTAAAATATTCTGATTAGTTAAAGCTAAAGCCATAGCTTTAATTTGGTCAGGAAAATTTGAAACAATATTAAAACAAATTAATATCGAAGTACCATTACCGATACCATCTTTAGTAATTAATTCACTAAACCAGAGTATAATCATGGAACCTGCGATTAATGATAAACTAATTTGTGCCAAAACTAAAAAGTTCCAATTAAAGATCAATGATCTAAAACTATATGCTGTAACAACACTTTCAATAATGGCACACAAAAAAGTTAAATATCTCGTATAGTCTGTAATTTTGCGGCGACCATATTCACCTTCTTCTTTTTGTAATTTTAAAAGAGCTGGATTAATCGTAGTTAGTAGTTGAATTATAATAGAAGCATTTATATTAGGTAAAATTCCAAGACTTAATATACTAAAAGAAGAGTTTTGTCCTCCAGAAAAGCTATTTAAAATTGTAGCTACTGCTGTTGTAGAATTATTTGTTTCTAATAATGGAGAAAAAGTTTTAATATCTATATATGGTAAAGGAATAAAACTTCCAACCCTTACAATAGTAAGTAAACTTATTGTTAACAAGCATCTTTGTCGAAAAGATGGAGTATTATTATTACGTAATTGTAAATTCATGGAAAAAATTAAATAAATAAATATATTTCTTATATTAACAAATTATTTTCCCATTCATATCTTTAAATTCAGTTTATTTACCTAGTACTTGTTCTAAAGATATTTGTCGTTTTTGCATAACTTGTTCAATTGTTGTTAAACCATTTAATGCAATGATTGTCGCACGGGCATTATTCAATGGATTATTAGAACCTAGCTGCTTTGATAAAATATTTTTAATCCCAGCTAGTTCTAAAACAATTCTAACAGAACCACCAGCAATAACACCGGTTCCTGGTACCGCAGGACGAATAAAAACTTTAGAACCGCCAGCAACTCCTAATATAGCATGAGGAATTGTTTTCCCCTCTGCAATTGGAATAGTTATTACATTTTTTTTCGCATCAGTTTCTGCTTTTTTTATCGCTGTACTAACTTCCTCAGCTTTACCAACCCCAACACCAACTTTTTGTTCCATATCTCCAACTACTACAGTGGCACGAAAACTTATTTTTTTACCACCTTTTACTACTTTTGAAACACGAGAAACTTTTACAACACGTTGTTCCCAACGAATTTTTTTATTTGGAGTAATCATAAATGTACTAGGAAAGCTAAAAAATTTATATTTTATTTAAGATTATTAAAAATTTACTCCGACTAATCTCGCACCTTCTGCAAGTTCTTTTATTCTACCATGATAAGGTTTTGTTCCTCTATCAAAGATTATTTCTTTAATATTTTCCGCTAATAATCTTGTCCCAATAACTTCCCCTACAATTTTTGAAGCTTCTTTAGTCGAAGTTTTTTCACATTTCGTTCTAACTTCTATTTCTAAAGTAGAACAACTTATAATTGTTTTTGAACATGAATCATCAATAACCTGAGCATAAATATGTTTATTTGAGCGATGAATAGCTAAACGTGGCTTAAGATTAGTGCCTTTAATTTTTTTTTTTTCTCTTTTTCCCATAGTTTATTATTTCCCTGATTTCCCTACTTTACGTTTAATAATTTCACCTTTATATAATATACCTTTACCCTTATAAGGTTCCGGAGGACGCTTACTTCTTATAGTTGCTGCTAGTTGACCTACAAGCTCTTTATCAAAACCAGTAATAATTATAATAACATTTTTTTCAACTTTAATATCAATTCCAACAGGGATTAGTATTAAAACTTGGTGACTATAACCTAAATTTAAAATTAATTCTTTACCTTTTACTTGACCACGATAACCAACTCCTTGAAGTTGTAGTGTAAGTTCAAATTTTTCGGAAACACCAATCACCATATTATTAATTAGAGTTCTTGTTAACCCATATAATTGGTTTGCGATTCTTGTATCCTTATTTTTTTTTACATATATATTGCCATCATTCACTTCAACGGACATTAAATCTGAAATTTTTCTAAAAAGTTTACCATGCGGTCCCGAAATATGAATAATTTGTTGATTAATTTCAACTTCAACGCTAGATGGTACCTTTATGGGTAATTTACCTATTCTTGACATATAAATTTAAACCTTTATTACCAAATATAACAAATAACTTCACCACCGATGCCTAATTTTTTTGCTTTATTATTAGTTAGAATTCCCTTAGATGTTGATAGTATTGCTATCCCCAAATTGTTTAAAATATTCGGTAAATTACCTTTGTTTACGTAAATCCTTAACCCTGGTTTACTTATTCTTTTGATCCCTGTAATAATTGGTTGACGTTTTTGACTATGATATTTTAAGCAAAGTAATAAATACTTTACATTAGATATTTCAATTTCTTCAAAACTAGAAATATAGCCTTCTTCTTTTAAAATTTGTATAAGGGAAAATGTTATTTTTGTTTTTAAAACTCGAACAATTTGGTGACGAACTAAATTCGCATTCCTAATACGAGTTAATGTGTCAGCAATAATATCTGTGGTCACTATATTTTAATACTCCTTATTAATCAGTTAATGGAAAACCAAACTCTTTTAAAAGAGCAATACCTTCATCTTTTGTTTTTGCAGTTGTTACGATAGAAATATTAAAGCCTCTTACTTGATCAACATTTTCATAATTAATTTCAGGAAATACTAATTGTTCCTTTAATCCAAAATTATAATTGCCATTACGATCAAAACCTTTTAAGCTTAAGCCTCTAAAATCTCTAATTCTTGGTAAAACAAGATGGATCAATTTTTCTAAAAACGCATACATTTTTTTACTTCGAAGAGTGACAGTAATACCTAAAGTCATTTCTTCACGGACTTTAAAACCTGCAATAGATTTTTTTGCTTGTGTTTTTATTGGTTGTTGCCCTGTAATTAAACGCATTTCATCAATTGATTTTTGTAACGTTTTATTATTTTGTCCATCAATACCTAATCCACGATTTAGCTGTATTTTAACTAATTTTGGAACTTCGTGATTATTCTGATAATCAAATTGCTTAATTAAATTAGGGAATACTAAATCTTTATATAGATACTTTAAATTTTTTGTCTGGATTTCATTATTATTTATCATAAGATCTTACTCCTCGTAATGTGATACATTTGAGCTATGAATTGGGAATTCAATTCTTTTTATTTCACCGGTTTGTCCCGACCGATTAGCTTTAATGTGTTTAACCTTTATATTAATACCTTCAACAATTAACTTATTTTGTTGTTTTACAATTTTTGTTACAAGTCCTATTTTACCTTTATCTTGTCCTGAAATGACCTTTACTTTTTCTCCGATTCTTACATGAATTTTTCTTATCAACGGCGTTTTTTTCTTCATTTAAATAACCTCAGGAGCTAATGAAACAATTTTAGTAAAATCTTTATCACGAATCTCTCTTGCAATTGGGCCAAAAATTCTTGTTCCCTTAGGATTTTTATCAGCATTAATAATAACCGCAGCATTGTCATCAAAACGAATGCTAGTACCATCAGTACGTGAAACAGCTTTTTTTGTTCTTATTACAACAGCTTTAACAATATCAGATCGTTTAGTTAACATGTTTGGTGTCGCTTCTTTGACAACTCCAATGATAATATCACCAAGTTTGGCATATTTACGCCTGCCACCTAGGACACGAATACACATAATTTTTTTTGCCCCTGTGTTATCAGCTACCGTTAAATACGTTTGTGGTTGGATCATAGTAAATTTTAAAAACCTTAATTTACGATTACTGCTTTATTTAATATTTCTTTAACTACCCAACGTTTCTTCTTACTTAATGGTCTACTTTCCTCTAATAATACTTCATCCCCAATATTACAACTATTAAGTTCATCATGCGCTAAATAACGTTTCGTTCTTACTATAATTTTTGAATAAAATTGATGTCTATAACGATATTCAACAGCAACAACAACACTTTTTTGCATTTTATCGCTTATAACAATACCAAGTCTCTGCAATTTAACCATAAATTATTATTCCTTAATCTAATTTTCTAATTGCTTTTTTGTATCATTAATAATTGTCCTAACCTATGTTTTGCATGCTTAAACTGATGTGATTTAAAAGATTGTTTGGTAGCACGACATAAACGTAATTTGAATAATTGCTTTTTTATACTTAAAATTTCATTCTCTAAGTCAGTATTAGTTAAAGTTTGAATTTCAGCGATTTTTGGTAAACTCATATCATGTATCCTCTATCGATTACTTTGTAAGAAATTTTGTTTTAATTGGTAATTTATATGCAGCAATTCGCATTGCTTCTTTTGCAAGTGTTAAGGGAACACCACTTAATTCAAATAAAATTGTTCCAGGCTTAACTACAGCTACCCAATATTCAACAGAACCTTTTCCCGAACCCATTCTTGACTCAGCAGCTCTAGCCGTTACTGGTTTATCAGGAAAAACTGTGATCCATAACTTTCCACCACGCTTTGTATATCTTGTAATTGTTCTTCGTGTCGCTTCAATTTGACGTGAAGTTAACCAAGTGGGTTCTAATGCTTGAATAGCATAATCACCAAAGTTAATCTTATTTCCTCTTGATGCTTTTCCTTTTAACCTACCACGATGTTGTTTTCTAAATTTTGTTTTTTTAGGACTAAGCATTTTCTTAAAATTTTTAATATTGTTAAATAAATTTTTTTACTACTATCTCATTTTTAAATAGCCATATTTTAATACCTAAAATACCGTAAGTAGTTTGAGCTGTTTTGTAAGAATAGTCGATATCAGCACGTAGAGTTTGTAAAGGCACACGTCCTTCACGTACCCACTCTGTTCTAGCAATTTCAGCTCCATTTAATCGACCAGCAATTTGAACCTTAATTCCTTTTAATTCTCCTTCTGTTCGATAACGTTGAAGAATTTCTCGAATACATTTCCTAAAGGAAATTCTTTCCTCTAATTTCCTTACTAAAATATCAACTAATATAGTTGCCTCTTTATAAGGCTGTTTAATTTCAACAATATTAATCAAAACTTTCTTATTTTTTAATAATAAACTAAGGTTTTGATCTAATACTCTTAATATTGAGCCTGATTTACCTACAATTCGTCCTGGCACTACAGATTGTAATTCAATATAAATCTTTTTTTTTGTTTCGTCACGTTTAATAATAATTTTGGTAATACCAGAATAATCAACATTACTCGAGTTTAAAAATTGGTAGATATATTCGCGAATTTTATAATCTTCTTTTAAGAAAGTTATGTACGAACTTGTTCCACTATACCATAATGATCTATCATCTTGTACAATTCCTAGCCTAAAGCCTAAAGGGTGTGTTTTATGTCCCATAATCTAGTATCCGATTTATTAAAATTTATTTAGTAATTTATTAAGTAGTAGCTTCTAGGATTATAGTAATGTGACAAGTTGGCTTTCTAATTTGAAAACCTCTTCCTTGAGCACGTGGTCTAAATCTTCTTAATACTGGACCTTGATCAGCAAAAACTGTTTTTACTATTAGATCTTCTTTATTCAATCCACTATTATTCTCAGCATTTGCAGCAGCAGAATTTAGAACTTGCCAAATTGGGCCACAAGCTCGATAAGGCATAAATTGTAATAACATTAGCGCTTCTAAATAAGAACGACCACGAATTTGATCTAAAACACGTCTAACTTTGGTTGACGAGATCCTAATATATTTACTGACAGCTTTTGCTGTTTGCTTCTTTTCCATTTATTTGTTATATAGTTCTTGAAATTTATTTTTTTTTTGCACGTCTATCACTGCTTTTTATATGTGAACGGAAATTCCTAGTTGGTATAAATTCTCCAAGTTTATGTCCAATAATCTGATCAGAAATAAAAAGTGGAATATGATGTTTACCATTATAAACGCCAATTGTATGGCCAATCATTGATGGTATAATCATAGATGATCTTGACCAAGTCTTAATCATATTTTTTTTCCCAGTCTTATTCATTTCTTCAATTTTTTGTAACAAATGATAAGCTATAAAAGGGCCTTTACGAAATGATCTTGCCATAAATTTACTTAGATATAAAGTTATATTAATAATAGATTTAAATTTATACTCTTGATCGAACTATATAAATATCACTGTATTTTTCTTTTTTTCTTGTTTTAACACCAAGCGCTGGTTTTCCCCAAGGAGTATAGGCTTTAGGTCGTCCAATAGTTGCACGACCTTCTCCACCACCATGAGGATGATCACAAGGGTTCATAACAGAACCACGTACCGTTGGACGAATACCAAGCCAACGCTTACGGCCTGCTTTTCCTAATTTTAGATTATTATGGTCACGGTTACTAACAATTCCAATTGTTGCGTAACAACTTTTATGGATAATTCTAATTTCTTTAGAAGGTAAGCGCAATGTTACATAATTATTTTCTTTTGCTAAAATTTTTGCAGAAGTCCCAGCAGCTCGAACAATTTGACCACCCTTATTATAAGATAATTCTATATTATGTACAGAAGTTCCTAAAGGTATATTTTCTAACGGTAATGCATTTCCAATCTCAATAGGGGCATTTGACCCAGATAAAATTTTATCGCCTACTTTCAATAAATCAGGTGAAATAATATAAGTTTTATCACCATCTTCATAATGAATTAATGCAATTCTCGCATTACGATTTGGATCATATTCTATAGCAAAAACATGGCCTATAATATTGTGTTTTTTTCTTTTAAAATCAATAATACGATAACGTCTTTTATGCCCACCACCGTGATGACGTGTCGTAATCAAACCTTGATTATTACGTCCTTTTTTTCGATGGTTTTTTGCAAGTAATTTTTTTTCAGGTTCTGTTTTAGTTATGTCTGTAAACGAAGAAAGAACAGTATTTCTTGTACCGACAGTATAAACTTTACAAATACGAATAGCCATAAATATTATTCCTTTTTCTTTTCCTCTTTAATCAATAGTTGTGTGTATTAGTCAGTTGAAGAGAAATCAATTGTATTTTCCTTAGCTAATTTCACTATAACTTTTTTATAGCGAGGTTTAACACCTATAAATTGACCTACGCGACGCTTTTTTTTAGGTAGATTACAGCTATTAACTTTAATCACTTTTACATTAAATAAAAATTCTATTGCTTTTTTTACATTAATTTTAGTTAATACGGGATCTACTAAAAATGTATATT